TTCATTTAGCTTTTATTGTTTGTTTGGGTTTGTAACTATGTGACGACTGGAAGTGGAAGAGCTATTTGATGAGACTTCATCAGATGATTGTACAATAAGGAACTAGATAGATTAGAGAGAAAAAAAGAACAGATAATAAAAAATGATAAATAAATAAAGGAATTTTGGATTGGGTCAGCAATCCAAGTTTGGGGCGGTATGGATAAAAGAACTTCCTATGTTATACTATTCAATTCTCGACGACGAATTGATTTGATAGTTCAGATATTGTTATTCATGATATTGATCTGATTCAAGATCATCGAGAGGTAATATTCATTCATTGAATTTACAGGCCAAAGATTTATAATCTCTATGGGATTAAATCCCGAGTTATTGCGAAGTAAAAAACCGATGATATTATGGAAGTAAATATTCTTGCATTTATTGCTACTGCACTATTTATTCTAGTTCCTACCGCTTTTCTACTTATCATTTATGTAAAAACAGTCAGTCAAAACGATTAATTATTAACTAATTTGAATGAAACTTGACTTCTGAGTTCTTAGCCAAAATTGATGAAATAAAATGAAAAAGATTCCAATTTCATGTCTTAAATGAAATGAGTGGACTAGAATCGGCAGTATTCTAATAGATAGATAGTATGGTAGAAAGGTTCATCTATTTCTTTCTACCATACTATTTATTAGTTAGATTGTTGTGCCCCCTGGAATAAAATAAAGATATAGGTTGCATTTGATATGGATCTATATATCAATCTACAATATTATCTTGATATATGTGAATATCAATTCTATATATGGGATTGACATAGCATCCAATTCCATTTATTTGCTATATCTATTTGTTCTGATCAGTCTGAATTACTCCTATGTCTTATAGTTTGAATTACTATATTTTATTTTTGATTTCCAATATGAATCTCGGTATCTATTGAGAGAATCAAATCAATGAAGCAAAAGCGATAGATATAGGCATATTCAAAAAATCACGTAGTAATCTTTTTTTTTAACATTCCCAAGAAGTAAACCATTGACAGTAGTTCCATGGGCATCGAAAAGGAAGAGTAAACCTCACTGATTTTTAACGCCTGAACCATGATATGAAATAAGTCGATAAAGTCTAAATCCAATTTAAAAAATTTGAAAGCGGTAAATGCGCAATATGTGACTCACCTGACGATCTTATTCTACATAGTATCTCGTTAGACAACCACTATGTTTATATCCTTTCTTTCTCATACAAAGTGCGTATACACTTAACAAAACCACTTCTTCTTTGAACAGTAAAGAGAGAAACAAATAAAAAAGGGGTCCGGCCCTCCTCAGTATCACCTAGGAAGAATTAGCTTAGAATAAATTTCCTGGAATCCTCTTCCTTGCGAACTACAAACATGGGAATCGTTGAAATAGCTCTTTGATTGAAAGAGGATGATTCCTATAATCCATTACTCCAGTCGAGTCCAATGGAATTTCAAAATGAAGATATTTTTATTTTGTTCCAAACGTGTTGCAGAACCGTCTAGAAAGCAATTGATATTGATACAGTTTGCTTCCTTAACTCAATTAGTAGGACCCCTAGAGTCCACTCCTTCCCCACACTACGAGTGAAAGAGAAAAAGTAAAGACTACCATTAAAGCAGCCCAAGCAAGACTTACTATATCCATATGAATTATGTCCCCTATCTCTATAAATATAAAGGAATTGTTCCATTATTCCTCACTAATAATAGTAGAATCAATGGCGCAGAGTCAAAAAGAACGAAGACTATTAATAAACCAATCCAAAAAATTCGCTCATTTTATAAGAAATTCCTATATGATTTATAATCGGGAAAGATTAAACCCAAGCAAAATCCGCAGTAACATCTCAAGGGAATGTTACTAATGGAACATGTAGGAATAATAGGTCCTATTCTTTTTTTGTTGACCCTCATTTCAATTGATTGGATGCTTGAGCACTGAGATATTTTCGCGAGTTCCTCGTATATAATAAAGTATCTTCCGCCCCCTTCCACAACTATTTTGATTTCCTATCGGGCTCTCCAATCTAATCCAAGGTCCAGTCATTATACAATGGATTAATAATATAAAATTTTGATTTGTAGTAGAAGGTAATTGCGAAGTCTTGATAGCCCCTCTAGCATTCGAATATTTACTTGAAAGCTAAGCCTAAATATGCAATGCAAGGATACTTACAATTTTTTAGAAAAACATCCAAACCAGGTGTTTAGAATCAAACAAGTATCAACAGTCTGCTTTCTCTGCTTCTGCTGGCGAATCATTCGGCGGGTTATATCAACAGAAGAAAAAAAGAGATTTCAAGTTTTTTGTTGATCAGGCGACACCCGGATTTGAACTGGGGAAAAAAGGATTTGCAGTCCTCTGCCTTACCACTCGGCCATGTCGCCAAAATGCTACAAATACAAAATCGATTAAAACTTTCCCGGATTACTGAACTGCTTTTTTATTGTACTTGCACCTTGAGTTCTGTTTTCCTT